GGTCCATTCAACGATGTAAAATATTACAATGATGTAATAAAAAAAGAATCAATGAAAAGAGATAGTCTAATTCCAATTAGGAATTCCTTGGGACCTTTAGGATTAGGAAGAACCCCTCAAATTGCGCATTTTTATTCATTTTACCATTTAATAACTTATAATCAGATCTCGGTAACTAAATATTTACAACTTGACAATTTCAAACAGACTTTTCAAGTGCTTAAATATTATTTAATGGATGAAAATGGTAGGGTTTCTATTTATAGTAATCCCGATCCGCGCGGTAACATCGTTTTGAATCCATTCAATTTGAATTGGAATTTTCTCCATCATAATTATTGTGAAGAAGCGTCTAGAATAATTAGCCTTGGGCAGTTTATTTGTGAAAATTTATGTATAGCCAAAAACGGACCGCACTTAAAATCGGGTCAAGTTCTAATTGTTCAAGTTGACTCTGTAGTAATAAGATCAGCTAAAGCTTATTTGGCCACTCCGGGAGCAACCGTTCATGGCCATTATGGAGAAATCCTTTACGAAGGAGATACATTAGTTACATTTATATATGAAAAATCGAGATCTAGGGATATAACGCAAGGTCTTCCAAAAGTGGAACAAGTGTTAGAAGTGCGTTCGATTGATTCAATATCGATGAACCTAGAAAAGAGAATTGAGGGTTGGAACAAGAGTATAACAAAAATTATTGGAATTCCTTGGAGATTCTTGATTGGTGCTGAGCTAACTATAGTGCAAGGGCGTATCTCTTTGGTTAATAAGATCCAAAAAGTTTATAGATCTCAGGGGGTGCAGATTCATAATCGACATATAGAAATTATTGTGCGTCAAATAACATCAAAAGTGTTGGTTTCAGAAGAGGGAATGTCTAATGTTTTTTCACCCGGAGAACTGATTGAATTGTTGCGGGCGGAACGAACAGGGCGCGCTTTGGAAGAAGCGATCTGTTACCGAGCTATCTTATTGGGAATAACGAAAGCATCTCTAAATACTCAAAGTTTTATATCCGAAGCAAGTTTTCAAGAAACTGCTCGAGTTTTAGCAAAAGCCGCTCTCCGGGGTCGTATCGATTGGTTGAAAGGTCTGAAAGAGAACGTTGTTCTAGGGGGGATGATACCCGTTGGTACGGGATTCAACGGATTAGTGCAACGTTCAAGGCAACATACCAACATTCCTTTGGAAACCAAAAACAATAAACTATTCGAGGCAGAAATGCGAGATATTTTGTTCCACCACAGAGAATTATTTTATTTTTTCATTTCAAGGAATTTACACGATACACTGAGACAATCATTTCGAGGGTTGAATGATTCCTAAGAGCGGATTCACCCCCTTTCTTTTTAGCTATTTGTATTTGCGGTCATTTTTTTTTTTATTTTTATTTGGTATATAGTAATAAAGATAATAAAATAACAAATAGAATAGAAAGAAATTAATATTAATGGTTTGAATCGTGTATCAATGGCCAATATCCGTTAGAGGTAGAAACGAAGGTTCCATCGGAACAATTATTTATTTCTATTTCAGGGCACCTCGTCTCTCTTTTTTTTAATAAAAAGAAAGGAGGTGTGGATAAATAAATGACAAGAAGATATTGGAACATCCATTTGGAAGAAATGATGGAAGCAGGAGTTCATTTTGGTCATGGTACTAGTAAATGGAATCCTAGAATGGAACCTTATATCTCTTCAAAGCGTAAAGGTATTCATATTATAAATCTTATTAGAACTGCCCGTTTTTTATCAGAAGCTTGTGATTTAGTTTTTGATACAGCAAGTAGGGGAAAGCAATTCTTAATTGTTGGTACCAAAAATAAAGCAGCCGATTCAGTAGCACGGGCTGCAATAAGGGCCCGTTGTCATTATGTTAATAAAAAATGGCTAGGCGGTATGTTAACGAATTGGTATACTACGGAAACGATACTTCATAAGTTCAGGGACTTGAGAACGGAACAAAAGATGGGGAGACTCAATCGTCTTCCGAAAAGAGATTCAGCTATGTTGAAGAGACAATTATCTCACTTGCAAACATATCTGGGCGGGATCAAATATATGACTGGATTACCCGATATTGTAATAATCGTTGATCAGCAAGAAGAATATACGGCTCTTCGAGAATGTATGATTTTGGGAATTCCAACGATTTGTTTAATCGATACAAATTGTGACCCAGATCTCGCTGATATTTCGATCCCAGCAAATGATGACGCGATAGCTTCAATCCGATTAATTCTTAACAAATTAGTATTTGCAATTTGTGAGGGTCGTTCTAGTTATATACGAAATCCTTGATTCATATTAATAATGAATAATAAAATAAAAAAATTCTTTTGGGAACTCCATAGATTTATGAAATCGGTTATGATTCCTAAAAGAGATACAAGTAACTAGGGATATTATGTAATTAATTGGTATACAAATATATATAAGTCAACTAGGCAAGTCGAAAAAAGAGAAGGTTGAATCCAAATAATTCTTTTTAAAGTTCTATTTTTTTCAGAGGGCAATATGAATGTTCTATTATGTTATATCAACACACTAAAAGGCTTATACGATATATCCGGTGTGGAAGTCGGCCAACATTTCTATTGGAAAATAGGAGGTTTTCAAGTCCATGCCCAAGTAATTATTACTTCTTGGGTTGTAATTGCTATCTTATTAGGTTCAGCCATTATAGCTGTTCGTAATCCACAAACCATTCCTACTGACAGTCAGAATTTCTTCGAATATGTTCTTGAATTCATTCGAGATGTGAGCAAAACTCAGATTGGCGAAGAATACGGTCCATGGGTTCCCTTTATTGGAACTTTGTTTCTATTTATTTTTGTTTCGAATTGGTCGGGTGCTCTTTTACCTTGGAAAATCATACAGTTACCTCATGGGGAATTAGCCGCGCCTACAAATGATATAAATACTACTGTTGCTTTAGCTTTACTCACGTCAGTAGCATATTTCTATGCGGGTCTTAGTAAAAAAGGATTAGGTTATTTTGGTAAATACATTCAACCAACTCCAATCCTTTTACCCATTAATATTTTAGAAGATTTCACAAAACCCCTATCACTTAGTTTTCGACTTTTCGGAAATATATTAGCTGATGAATTAGTAGTTCTTGTTCTTGTTTCTTTAGTACCTTCAGTGGTTCCTATACCCGTCATGTTACTTGGATTATTTACAAGCGGTATTCAAGCTCTTATTTTTGCAACTTTAGCTGCGGCTTATATAGGCGAATCCATGGAGGGTCATCATTGACTAGTTTTCGAAATAGTCTTTTTTTAGTTTAAGCCTTACGCAATATATGTGCGTATCAAGATAATCTGCTTAAGGAGCATAATATATAAAAATAAATAGATAAATTATATAAATATAAACTATATAAAGTATAGAAGTAATAGTCAAAAATAAGATATTAGCGGTATTAGGGAATTGCAACAAACAAAAGGGGAAGTAAAAAAAAGGAAAGAGATCGAAAAGATCTTTTTCCTAAAATTCCAGTTCGGTCTATTTATCCCCCCCCCAATGAATACTATCTTTATATTGTTTTGTTCATTTAATTCCAATATTCAATATTATTAGATATTAGTAATCATAATCTGAATAATAATTAGGATTGTAATACTTATAGTATTATAGTGTGCTATTTTAAAAAAGATGCTATTGTTATATAGAAAAATTCCCATTCAAGTGGATTTCATCCAATTAAACGGTTGACCAAAAGAGGATTTTAATAAATAATAAATTACCTGAACTTAGATCAATCAAATACTTCTATTTCGATGCAACGATTCGATCTAACGAATTTGTCCATGTAGATTGATTGTACCTGCGTCGGCGAGTAAAAAAAGAAAAAATAAAGATTTACAAAAAACTAAATTCAAATTTATAAAAAAAAATGGATTGGTTAGGGGGGGCCGAACTAGATGTATGTACTCTAATTAGTATAAGACAACTCTTGTGAATGTTTCGAAGAATGATTCTATAATCCGATTGAATGTAAGATATGAATGGTTGATTTACGTTATCCAAGAAACACATGTATATGTAATATTAGATATTAATTAGTTATATATGTAATATCTAAGCGGCTCTATTACTGTGAATTTAGATAGGAATTCCAATGGAATCCCCTCCATTTCCTTTGTAGTTGTGAATTGAATATTAAATGAATAAAATAAAGTGACTATTGAATAAAGAGATTCAATCAAGAAAATAAGAAAAAACGAAAAATTCAAAAAGAATGGTATGGATTCAAAAAAATTCTGTGAATAAAAACTAAAAAAGAAATATCGAAGCCGTTCTGATGATTCAATAATAATATTATTACTTCAATTCCGAGTTCTTATTTCCTAAGACTGTATAGATCTTAGCGATGGAATAATTAAGTCATAATTTATTGGTTGATTGTATCATTAACTATTTACTTATTTTGGTGTGAGGAACTTATCATGAATCCACTGATTTCTGCCGCTTCCGTTATTGCTGCTGGTTTGGCCGTCGGGCTTGCTTCTATTGGACCTGGGGTTGGTCAAGGTACTGCTGCGGGCCAAGCTGTAGAAGGGATCGCGAGACAGCCCGAGGCGGAGGGAAAAATACGAGGTACTTTATTGCTTAGTCTGGCTTTTATGGAAGCTTTAACAATTTATGGACTGGTTGTAGCGTTAGCACTTTTATTTGCGAATCCCTTTGTTTAATCCGAAAAAAAAAAAATACGTATTTTTTATTAGTTTATTTCCTTGGACTTACTGCTTTTTTTGAATTCGATTAGGATTTCACTCCTCCAATTATTTGGTGGGACACTAACCCATGGGAAGGACTGGTTGGAGAATGGGGAATTAGCAGAACGACTCGCCTTCTTCCTTCCCATTGTTAGTCCAATGGAATAGTTTTTTAGGAAGTGTTACAACAAACGAGATATTTCGCAATTGACATGACATAAGCATAAGGCCTGGGACTTAATTCTAATAATACTAAGTATCACTTTTTTTCTCA